TTTAATAAATTGGAGAATCTTTGGCGTTATAATAATAAAGAAAAAATAAAAAATATAACCAACAAATTTATATATATAGTTAAGATTTTAGATAAAATTTTAGGGAGTAACTCTCCCATTCTCAATCGACTTGAAACCAGAAATAGATTGTGCAAATATTGCAATAAAAAAAAATATATATATTTACCAGAGGTATATGACCCTTTCTTAAAGGGGGCTTCCCGTGGACAAATGCTAAAATTGTTTTTGCTTTCAATCAAATATGAAATTTCCATACAAAATTACATAGAAAGGGGTTGGATAAATAAACTTTTGGGTGTCTTTCTTATTATTAATTACTTAGAATTTCAACAGGAACAAAAAAAAATTGATAGAATAAAAAAAAATTCATTAGAAAAAGAAATAAGGTTCTTGGTGAATTTAAGTAATGACTTTTTTAAAAAACGAGCATCCAATTTAAAAAAAAATATAAATTTTTTTTCATATAAACGAATAAGAGTTAATTCAAAAGAGCGAAAAAAAAAATATATATTTGAAAACGTTCAAAGGAATTCTAACGGTAATAAAATCCGAAAACAATTTTTTAAGTTAAATGAAATCATAAAAAAAGTTCCTCGGTGGTCATACAGATTAGTAAACTATTTGGAAAAATTGACAGAATGTAATGGGGACCTTTTAATAAAGGTCCCTAGCAGTCGTGTAAGAAAAAACCAACGTCTATTGATTTTTACTGGTGATTTAAATAACAATCCTTTTAGTAATAAAAAAAATTATAAAATGGACGAGGTTTATCTAATACGTTATGCAAAACAACCAGATTTTAGCCGAGATATAATTAGAGGTTCAATCCGAGCACAAAGACGTAAAACAATTATTTGGAAATCAGTTGAAACTAATAATATAAGTTCCCCCACTTTTTTGGGTCGAATAAAAAAAGAGCTCTCTTTTAATATTTATGAACCAATAAAAAAAAAATTAAAAAATTTTATATGGAAAAAGAGGAAATTCCAAATTATAAATTTTACTGATAAAAAGGAAAGTAAAAAAAGAAAAATTAACAAAATAAACAAAAAAAACTATAAAAAAAATCTAGGAAAAATAGAAGCCCAATGTATACGAGCAGCCAAAGACTGGAACAGATATTCAATAACTAGAGTACTGAGGAGTCTTTTGTTACTAAGCCATGTAATTCTGAGAAAATTTATAATATTTCCATTATTGATAATAATTAAAAATATCACTCGGATGTTATTATTTCAAAGTCCTGAATGGTCCAAGGATTTTATGGAGTTGCGTAAAGAAATGTATATTATATGCACTTATAACGGTGGTCCATTATCAGAAAACGAATTTCCTAAAAACTGGTTAAGAGAGGGTCTTCAAATAAAGATCGTATTTCCTTTTTATTTAAAACTTTGTCACAAATCTAAGCTACGAGAACGAGATATCTATCCAATTAAAAAAAAAATGGAATTTTTTTTTTTAACAGTTTTAGGCATCGGAACTGAATTGCCTTATGGTTTTCCGGACGGAGATTTTTCCTTTTTTAAAGCTATTTTTAAAGAACTAATAATAATTGTTAAAAATAGTTTTTTTAGGATTATACGGATTTTAAAAAAACGAATCAATTTTTTTTTAAAAAAAAAAAAAGAACTACCAAAAATAAGAAAAATTACATTATTTAGATTGAAAAAAAAATACGAATCGAGTAACAACAAAAACGAACAAAGCTTTATACGAAATAATCAGATAATTCAGGAATCACCCATTAATATTCAATCTACGAATTCCACAATTTGCACGTCGACAAAACAAAAAATACAACGGCTTGCTTCTATAAAAAGCAAAATCATAAAAGAAATACAAAAAGTTTCAAACGACAATAAAAAAGAATTTAGAAGCCTACATATAAATAATATAAAAAGCAGTTTGAACAAAATGAACTATGAAAAAAGACTCGAATCATCAAAAACTTTTTCGAAACTTTTAAAAAGACAAAATATTCTACTAATTAGTAAAACAACTCATTTTATAAACTTTTTTCGTGAAAGGATACATAGAAATACCTTTATATATATAAAAAGGATTTATAGCGAAATTGTACACCTTTTTTTTTTGAAACAACAAAAAAAAATTAATAAATGCATTTCCTATACTAACGATATTTACCATAATAAGACAAATCAAGAAAAATTTGATAAAACAAACAAAAAAATAACCTTATTTCTTTATACTATAACAAAGTTCCTCTCGAATATTAGTAATAAGGAGTTGAAGTCTTTTTATGATTTATCTTATTTGTCACAAGCATATGTATTTTACAAATTATCACAAAACGAATCTTTTAAGTTTTTTAATTTATATCAGGTAAGATTAAGATTTGTATTACAATCTAATGTAAACTATTTTTTTATTAAAAATGAAATAAAGAATTATTTTATTAAAACATATGAAATATTACATTCTGAATCAAACCATAGGAACCCCCGTAATTTTCAACCGATATATCAATGTAAAAATAGGTTAAAAGATTATTATCAAGAGGATTTAACTCAATTCATATCACAAGAGAATCCAAATAAAGTTAACCACCCCTCTATAAAAAAAAACAATAAATTAATTAACTCTAAAAAACAAGATAGATATAATCTTTTATCATATAATTTTATTAAGTATAAAGATAAAAGGAATTCACCCATTTATTCATTATCTTTACAAGTAAATAATAAACTCTATCTTTTTTATAATTATGCTGAAAATAAACGCCAATCTTTTAATATCGTAGTAGGTATTTTGGTCAAAAATTTTATAACCGAAGATAATATTATACATATAAAGAAAAACACGAATAGAAAAAATTTTCGTTGGATATTTCTCAATTTTTTTTTTATAAAGAACATCGAAACTCAGGTCTGGAAAACTATAGATACTGATACCGACAGTAATAAATATACTAAGATTATAACTAATAATTATAAAAATAAAAAAATATTTAAAATTGAAAATAAATCTTGTTTTTTTAACCCGGTTTATCAAAATCAAGGGAGCAACCCCTACAATAATAAAATAAAACTTTTTGATTGGATGAGAATGAATGAAGAAATACAGAATTGTTCCATATGGCATTTACCTCTTTGTATTTTTCCAGAATTTTGGGTACTCTCTTTTTCGTATAAAATTAAACCAATCCCAATGAAGTTGCTCCTTTTAAATTTAAACAAAAATGTTAGTAAAAATAAAAACACTACTGTAAAGAAAAAAATAGATTTATTCTTTTCCATTTTTTCATTAAAAATAAAAAATCAAAGGGAAAAAGAATGCATAGTCCAGACAAATTTTGAATCAACTCTAGTAAACTATGAAAAATATATTGAAAAAAATTATATGATATCACCGAAGAATAATACGAGGGCGCAATTTGATTTCGTACTAAAAAGATGTTTCTTTTTTCAATTGAGATGGAATGAATTATTAATTCAAACACTAATCGATAATATGGACATATATTGTTTACTGCTTAAACTAATAAACCCAAGAGAAATTGCTATAGACTCTATAAAAAGGGAGGAAATTAGTCTCTATCTTTTTAATAAAAAAAGAATTTATTCCCACTTTATTAAAAAAGGACTATTACTTATCGAACCCCTTCAGCTGTGTCTAAAAAGAGCGGGACACTTTATTATGCAGCAAACTATTGTTATTTCGGTGGTTTATAATAACAACCACACAATTAATCAAAAATGCCAAAAAAAAGGTCATGTTGATAATAAAAATTATGATAACTTAATTCTAAAACCTCAAAATATGGTAGAAAAGCGAGACAAGACTTATTTTGAGTTGCTTGTTCCTGAAAGTATTTTATCTCCTAGACGTCGTAGAGAATTAAGAATTCTAATTTGTTTTGATTCACTAAATCCAAATGTTTCACCTATAAATGCGCCTTTTTGGACTGAAAATCGAGTAAAGAGTCGAGCTTTGAATAAAAGAAAAAGCGAGAAAAATACACGGATTAAATTAAAATTTTTTATTTGGCCTAATTATCGATTAGAAGATTTTGCTTGTATGAACCGTTATTGGTTTGATACTAATAATAGCAGTCGTTTTGGTCTCCTAAGGATACATATGTATCCACAATTTGAAAAATGACTTTATACGTGTACTAAAAAAATAAAATACGGATTGCTCTTATTTCCCATGCTCTATTCTTATATTAATACAAAGAAATGCTATGAACACATAACATTGTTTTAGATTTTATTATAATTCATGATACAAATTAAATGACATAAAATGATGAAAAAGAATTCTTTATTTTTTTTTTAGAGTAAAAATTTTATCTTTTGTGAGGGTAGACAACTATCTTTTTGTCTACCTATTAGAATAAGATTTTACAATCAGTCATTTTTAACTAAATTAAGATTATTTTAGTGTGTATACCAACTAAAAAAAGCACTTTTTTTATTGAAAAAAAGATATATATATATATTTGTAATTAAAGGTCTGTGGGGGTACGATTTACTTTTATGGTAAAAAAGTCATTTATCTCGGTTATGTCGCACGAAAAAAAAGACGAGAACAGGGGTTCCGCTGCATTTCAAATACTAAGGCTCACTAATAGGATACGAAAACTTTCTTCACATTTGGAATTGCACAGAAAGGATTTTTTATCTCAGAGAGGCCTCCGTAAAATTTTGGGAAAACGCCAAAGGATGCTGTCTTATTTGTCAAAGAAAAATAGAATACGTTATAAACAATTAATTAATCAGTTAAATATTCGCGAATCAAAAACGCATTAATTTGAGTTTGAAAGATCCTTTTAAATTATTATTTTTTTTTAGTAGATCTTGAATTTTAATAAACTTATTTTAACTTTCAATAATTCATGAAAAAATAAATCCCGTAAAACCCTATGAATATACCTGCTACAAGAAAAAACCCCATGATAGTAAATATGGGACCCCACCACCCATCAATGCACGGTGTTCTTCGACTCATCGTTACTCTTGATGGTGAAGATGTTATTGATTGTGAACCAATATTAGGATATTTACACCGCGGAATGGAAAAAATTGCGGAAAACAGAACAATTATACAATATTTGCCTTATGTTACGCGTTGGGATTATTTAGCTACTATGTTCACAGAAGCTATAACCGTAAACGGACCAGAGTTGTTCGGAAATATCCAAGTACCTAAAAGAGCCAGCTATATTCGAACAATTATGTTGGAGTTGAGTCGTATCGCTTCCCATTTGTTATGGCTTGGCCCTTTTATGGCAGATATTGGAGCGCAGACTCCTTTTTTCTATATTTTTAGAGAAAGAGAATTAGTATATGATTTATTTGAAGCTGCCACCGGTATGAGAATGATGCATAATTTTTTTCGTATTGGAGGAGTTGCCGCGGATTTACCCTATGGTTGGATAGATAAATGTTTAGATTTTTGCGAGTATTTTTTAACAGGAGTTACAGAGTATCAAAAACTGATTACACGAAATCCCGTTTTTTTAGAACGAGTCGAGGGGGTGGGCATTATTGGACGAGAGGACGTAATAAATTGGGGTTTATCCGGACCAATGCTGCGAGCTTCTGGAATACAATGGGATCTACGTAAAGTGGATCATTATGAGTGTTACGACGAATTTGATTGGGAAGTACAGTGGCAAAAAGAAGGGGATTCTTTATCTCGATATCTAGTCCGCATTGGGGAAATGACAGAATCCATAAAAATGATTCAACAGGCTCTAGAAGGAATTCCGGGGGGTCCATATGAAAATTTAGAAATACGATACTTTGATATAGAAAGGAATCCGGAATGGAATGACTTTGACTATCGATTTATTAGTAAAAAACCCTCGCCGACATTTGAATTGCCGAAACAAGAACTCTATGTGAGAGTTGAAGCTCCAAAGGGTGAATTGGGAATTTATTTGATAGGGGATCAGAGTGGGTTTCCTTGGAGGTGTAAAATTCGGCCACCGGGTTTTATTAATTTGCAAATTATTCCTCAGTTAGTTAAAAGAATGAAATTGGCTGATATTATGACAATACTAGGTAGCATAGATATTATTATGGGGGAAGTTGATCGTTAACATGATAATTGATAGAATAGAAGTACAAGATATCAATTCTTTTTCTAGATTGGAATTTTTAAAACAGGCTTATGGAATTATATGGATACTTATTCCTGTTTTTACTCCTGTATTGGGAATAACAATGGGTATACTAGTAATTGTATGGTTAGAAAGAGAAATATCCGCGGGGCTGCAACAACGTATTGGACCAGAATACGCCGGCCCCTTAGGAGTTTTGCAAGCTTTAGCTGATGGGGCGAAACTTCTTTTCAAAGAAAGCCTTTTTCCGTCTAGAGGGGATACTCGTTTATTTAGTCTCGGCCCTTCCATAGTGGTTATATCTAGTTTAGTAAGCTACTTGGTAGTTCCTTTTAGTTCTCACTTTGTTTTATCGGATCTAAATATAGGTGTTTTTTTATGGATTGCCATTTCAAGTATTGCTCCTATTGGACTTCTTATGTCAGGATATGGATCAAATAATAAATATTCTTTTTTAGGTGGTCTACGAGCTGTTGCTCAATCAATTAGTTATGAAATACCTTTAACTTTATGTGTGTTATCAATATCTCTACGTGCGATTCGTTAAGTCAAAAAAATTTGTTTATTTCTTACTTTCGGTTTTATAGTAGGAAGACGAAACAAGTTGACTAAATATCTTCATTTTTTATTCAATATTCCGATGAATGAACTAAACCCAAGAGTTATATGAGTGAAAGAAAACAGCTACAACTTGCTGTAAAAAAATTAAGTCTCATTTCCTATGTATAAAATAAATCTTAGAGAGACGAATATAAATAAACATAAGCAAACGGAAGACTTTGCCCCAAGATTGGATAACTTACTCGTCATCCTGACTTGAAGCGGGTTAAAAAGATACACTATAGTGAGTTTTCACTATCGTTTATATTGATTATCATACATTATTTATATTGATTATCATACATTATTTACTTTAACGTAACGCAGTATTGAACAAAAACGAGTGGATGAGTAGAAACACCAAGATACACAAAGGATTTGTGATGGGGATTATGTAAAAAAATCAGAGTATTTCCACATAATGTACAACGAATATTTTTTGGGGCTTTAAGTTAGTAGAAATGATTAAGTGGCACTCCCTAGAATTCCGATCCAGAGTATGCTTCTCTTCGTCGATTAAATCAATGACTATTGGAAACGAAATAATCCTTTATTTTTATTTTGTAAATTAACTTTTCGCAGAAACAGAAAGAAGACATAGAAACGACAAAAAAATAGAAAGAAGAAATACAATTACAGTACAAAAGCTTGCTTTTTATTCTTTTTTTTATACTTTTATTCGTTCTAGATGCAAAGTTCTATAAATAGAATTCATATCAGAATTTCTTAATTAATGTATAATTTTTTCGTTTATAAAAAGGGGGCTTTGGATATCTTTATAACGAGTATTTGATAGAAGAATTAAATTATTACTCAACAAATAAAATTTAAAAAGATTTTAAAAATTATCAAAGGACGAGATGAATTCAGAAGCTTTTTAAGATAATTTAAAAATATCTCAACTTTTAAAATTTTTAAAGTATAACAAACAGAATTCTAGTGGTCTAATTCGAGATCGTACAAAATTTTTTTACTTTACACATCTTAAAAACATTTAAAAATAAAAGCGACTTGACTCGATCTTTAGATTTATTTAAGGTCCTCCAGGAGCCGTATGCAGTGAAAATCGCATGTACGGTTCTGGAATAGCGATGCAAACTGTGATGGTATCATCGACTATGATTATCTAATAGTTCAAGTACAGTTGATATAGTTGAGGCCCAATCAAAATATGGCTTTTGGGGATGGAATTTGTGGCGTCAACCTATTGGATTTATTATTTTTTTAATTTCTTCCCTAGCAGAATGTGAAAGATTACCTTTTGATTTACCCGAAGCAGAAGAAGAATTAGTAGCGGGTTATCAAACCGAATATTCAGGTATCAAATTTGGTTTATTTTATGTTGCTTCTTATTTAAACCTATTAATTTCTTCATTATTTGTAACAGTTCTTTATTTAGGAGGCTGGACTATCTCTATTCCGCCCATATTTATTTCTGAGTTTTTTGAAATAAATAAACCATACGGTGTTTTTGAATCAACAATTGATATCTTTATTACATTAGCTAAAACTTATTTGTTCTTGTTCATTTCTATCACAACAAGGTGGACTTTACCTAGGATAAGAATGGACCAGTTATTGAATCTTGGATGGAAATTTCTTTTACCTATTTCTCTGGGTAATCTATTATTAACAACCTCTTCTCAACTATTTTCACTATAAAAGGCTATGAATATATTATATTCACAAATTGGATCAAACAAGAGAAAAAAAAATAATCTATATATTCGCAATATGTTCCCTATGGTAACTGGGTTCATAAATTATGGGCAACAAACAGTACGCGCTGCGAGGTATATTGGTCAAAGTTTCATGATTACCTTATCCCATGTAAATCGTTTACCCATAACTATTCAATATCCTTATGAAAAAGTAATCACTGCGGATCGGTTCCGCGGTCGAATCCATTTTGAATTTGATAAATGTATTGCTTGTGAAGTATGTGTTCGTGTATGTCCTATAGATCTACCTGTCATTGATTGGAAATTGGAAACTAATATTCGTAAGAAACGATTAGTTAATTACAGTATTGATTTTGGAATCTGTATATTTTGTGGTAACTGTGTTGAGTATTGTCCAACAAACTGTTTAGCAATGACTGCAGAATATGAACTTTCTACTTATGATCGTCACGAATTGAATTATAATCAAATAGCGTTAGGTCGTTTACCACTAGTAGTAATTTTCGATTATACAATTAGAACTATTTTGAATTCGACTCAAATAAAAAATAGGGAAATCCTAGATTAAGAAAAATTTAGGAATTACTAAGGTTAATTTTTGGTTTAAATAAATGTGTTTTCCGTTTTGTTTGGTCTCAATAACTAAAAATACTAACTGGTTATTCGTTGGTAAGAGTTGATAAGACTTGCGCCTTAATTTGGTTAATTTGGATTAAATATTAATTGATATTTATTACATTTTTTCGAAATGGCTGATTTCGTATTCGAGCTGTTCAATTCATAAAAAACGGGAAATTTGAACAAAAACTGTACCCACATTAATTAACACCCCCTAGGATTTAATGCAAATATAATTTTATTGTGAAAGGAATGGTAAAATCAACCATTTTTTCTGGTCTGGTCTCAATAAATAAGGTCATGAAATTATTTTTTTATCTAGTATCCTACATATAATGGATTTGCATGGACCCATACATGATTTTCTTTTAGTCTTTCTGGGATTAGGTCTTATCTTAGGCAGTATAGGAGTAGTATTACTTATCAACCCAATTTATTCTGCCTTTTCGTTGGGATTTGTTCTGGTTTCTATATCCCTATTATATATTCTATCAAATTCATTTTTTGTCGCTGCTGCACAACTCCTTATTTATGTGGGAGCTATAAATGTTTTAATCATTTTTGCTGTAATGTTTCTGAACGGTTCAGAATATTTCAAAGATTTTAATCTTTATACGGTAGGGAATGGGGGTACTTTGCTGGTTTGTACAAGTATGTTTAGTTTACTAATGACTACTATTACAGATACCTCATGGTACGGGATTATTTGGACTACAAGATCAAACCAGATTATAGAACATGATTTAATAAGTAATAGTCAACAAATTGGAATTCATTTAGCAACAGAGTTTTTTCTTCCCTTTGAATTCATTTCGATAATTCTTTTAGCCGGTTTGATAGGTGCAATTTGCATAGCGCGCCAATGATAATAATAGGAATCCAAGGAAAATCCTATTTTCCTTATTTCCGATATATTTTTTTGTTCCATACTTTTTTTATATTATTAAATATTTTTTGGGTTGTTTTGTTATTCATGTTATATTCAAATGAATTAAAATTAATAAGGAGTTGTTCAATGATGCTGGAACATGTACTTGTTTTGAGTGCCTACTTATTTTCTATCGGCATCTATGGATTGATCACAAGCCGAAATATGGTTAGAGCTCTTATGTGTCTTGAACTCATACTGAATGCGGTTAATATAAATTTAGTAACATTTTCCGATTTTTTTGATAGCCGCCAATTAAAAGGCAATATTTTCTCCATTTTTGTTATAGTCGTTGCAGCAGCGGAAGCAGCTATTGGACTAGCTATTGTATCGTCAATTTATCGTAATAGAAAATCAATTCGTATCAATCAATCAAATTTGTTAAATAAATAGTATTAACCATTCAAAAATTTGAATTAGTGTGTATTATACATTCTGTATTATCATGTTTGTGAAAATCTAAGAAATCAAAGTATCTTGGTCCTTTCTCATGAGTTTATCCATAACCATAAGTAGATTGATTAGAAAAATTCTGATAATTTTAAATCATTGATTCATCTAGTATCTAAATATATGATTTATTTACAAGTTTACTAGATCGAAAATTTTTTATTAATAAAATTATAGATCTAATGTCACATTCCGTAAAAATTTATGATACATGTATAGGATGTACTCAATGTGTCCGAGCTTGCCCCACAGATGTATTAGAAATGATACCTTGGGACGGGTGTAAAGCTAAGCAAATTGCTTCTGCTCCAAGAACAGAGGATTGTGTAGGTTGTAAAAGATGTGAATCCGCCTGTCCAACGGATTTCTTGAGTGTTCGCGTTTATTTGTGGCATGAAACAACTCGAAGTATGGGTCTAGCTTATTGATACATTCCCGACTTGAATACTACTACATTTGATTTTTTACCTTTACCGACAAAAGCGCGTGCTGAAAAAAATAGATTTTTTTCAGCACGCGCTTTTCTGGTCCAAGTGTATCTTATTTTTACTACGAATTTTTTTCCTTGGTTAACGATAATTGTAGTTTTTCCAATATTTGCGGGTTCTTTTATTTTATTTTTTCCTCAGAGAGGAAATAAGTTAATTAGGTGGTATACTATTTCTATATGTCTAATAGAACTCCTTCTAATAACTTATGCATTCGGGTATCATTTCCACTTGAACGAGCCGTTAATCCAACTGAGAGAGGATTATAAATGGATCTTTTTTTTTGATTTTTCCTGGAGATTGGGAATAGATGGAATTTCTATAGGACCCATTTTGCTGACGGGGTTTATCACTACTTTAGCTACTTTAGCGGCTTGGCCGGTTACTCGTGAGTCCCGATTATTCCATTTTCTTCTGTTAGCAATGTATAGCGGTCAAATTGGACCATTTTCTTCGCAAGACATTTTACTTTTTTTCATCATGTGGGAATTAGAATTAATTCCAGTTTATCTACTTATATCTGTGTGGGGAGGAAAGGAACGTTTATATTCAGCAACAAAATTTATTTTGTACACTGCGGGAAGTTCCGCCTTTTTATTAATGGCAATTCTAGGTATTTGTTTAGCCGGTTCGAATGAACCAACATTAAATTTTGAAACATCAGCGAATAACTCGTATCCTGTAGAACTAGAAATCCTCTTCTATATTGGATTTTTTATTGCTTTTGCTGTTAAATTACCGATTATACCCTTACATACTTGGTTACCAGACACTCATGGAGAGGCACATTACAGTACTTGTATGTTGCTAGCTGGAATCTTATTAAAAATGGGTGCATATGGATTAGTTCGGATAAATATGGAATTATTACCCCGCGCCCATTCTCTATTTTCTCCTTGGTTTATGCTAGTCGGCACAATTCAAATAATCTATGCAGCTTCAACGTCTCCAGGTCAATGGAATTTAAAAAAAAGAATAGCTTATTCCTCCGTATCTCACATGGGTTTCATAATTATAGGACTTGGTTCGATAAGCGATAGCGGACTCAACGGGTCCATTTTACAAATAATTTCTCATGGATTTATAGGCGCCGCACTTTTTTTCTTGGCAGGAACGAGTTATGATCGAATACGTCTCGTTTATCTTGATGAAATGGGCGGAATGGCAATCAAAATCCCAAAAATATTTATGACTTTCAGTATCTTATCAATGGCCTCACTTGCATTACCGGGCATGAGCGGTTTTGTTGCAGAATTGATAGTATTTTTTGGAATACTTACTAGCCAAAAATATCTTTTAATGCCCAAAATCCTAATTACTTTTGTAATGTCAATTGGAATAATATTAACTCCTATTTATTCATTATCTATGTTACGTCAGATTTTTTATGGATACAAGCTTTTTAATGCCCCAAACTCATATTTTGTAGATTCAGGGCCCCGGGAATTGTTTCTTTCGATCTCTATTCTTTTACCTATAATATCCATTGGTATTTATCCGGATTTTGTTTTCTCACTATCAGTTGATAAAGTAGAAGTTCTTCTATCTAATTTTTTTTATCCATAGTTTTCGTGATTAAACCAAAAAATAATAAAAATCTTCTGATTTTCCAAATTCTTTGTTATAGAATGAAAAAGTAGTACTTTTTATTCTCTGAAGTTTGAGTGAAATAAATAGGAGTTTTTTTTATAACTATGTATGTAATCAAGCGAGAATCTTTTGAATTAAGTTACGTAATATAAATGAAAAAAAGTCAAGGTTCTCGCTTGATTACATGAGATTTTTTTGTATACACTTAAACTTTCATATGTTTATTTTGTATTTTTCAAGTATTTTCCTCAATTTAATTAGATGTAAATGAACCATAATTATGTAACCCGATTCCTAATAAATTAACCCCAAAATAGCATATCCAGATTATAAGAAAGCCCATTGAGGCGACAATTGCGGAATTTTCCGTTTTCAAACTTTTAGTTATTCGAATATGTAAATAAATTGCAAATATGGTCCAAGTAATAAAAGCCCAAGTCTCCTTTGGATCCCAATTCCAATACGCCCCCCATGCTTCATTAGCCCATACAGCTCCCGAAAGAATACCTATCGTTAAAAATATAAACCCTAGACTAATAATACGATAACTCCAAAAATCCAATTGTTCGATCAAGTGAAACCTGTAATAATTCCTAGAAAAAATAAAATAAGTTTTTAGTAAATGGTTTAACCGGTTCTTTTTTTCTATTATGTATTGAATTTTGCCCGGCGAAATTGGATTGTTTACAAAATTTTTGCTTTTACTGAAACTTACTATTAAATTTTTAAATGTAATAACTAGAAGAGCTATTGATAATAATGATCCGCATAAAAGAGCTGCATAGCCCAATACCATCATACTTACGTGCATTATTAACCAATAGGATTGAAGAGCGGGTACTAATATTTCAGATTGGTTCATTTCAGTTAAAACGCCTGAAGTAGCAAAACCCTGGGTAAAAATGGCACTTGGCGCGGTTATTGCGTTTAAATTAAAGGAAGCTTTTGTTTTTTTTAAATATGGAACCATATGAATACTGGAGAAACTCCATGAAAGAAAAATTAATGATTCGTATAAATTACTTAGTGGTAAATGTTCCAAATAAATCCAACGAGTCACTAATAATCCCGTTAGACAGGAAAAAGTAGTTATCATCCCCTTTTCGGACGAATCAGATAGTCTTAAGATTTCATCTACTAATAAGGTTAGTAAATGAATTGTAATTACAATTGAAACGACTGAAAAGGCTATATGTGTAAATATATGCTCTAAAGTTGAAAATATCATAACAAATTTAAAATAAAAAAAAGAAGGGATTTCAATTCAATTTCAATTCTAAGATAATTGAATTGAACTCGGTAGTTGAACTTAGTATAGGAATTCTTTAGAAGATGACATGCCGCCACTCGGACTCGAACCGAGATGCTCTAGCACTGCTTCCTAAGAGCAGCGTGTCTACCGATTTCACCATAGCGGCTTGTTCGAAATCATAATAACCCTTTATTATTCAATTGTCGAGAGCTAAGTAGTCAATTCAATGTAATATAATATAGGTTTATTTATTTATCTTTGCGTAAAAACATAGCATCTAAAATTAGCGTATTCGTCCTATAATCACTTAAAAAAATGAGAGTCCTTCCTTTTTTTAATATCGATGGGGATTCTTATTTTCCCCATCATAAAAATGATAAAATATACTAAAAAAGGTAAAATCTTACGTTTATTCCTTGAAACAATAATTTTTTAATTATAAAACCAAACCTAATTAATCATTGTTATTGATCGGGTCAAAACATTATAAAATATGGGGTTTTCTTTTTAGTTCTATTAAACTGATAAAATTTATAATAAATTATAAATAATTTATTATAAACAAAATATACTTACTCCTTTTCCAATCAAAGCAATTCAGGTTTTTATAATCTTTTATTATTTTTTTGTTGAATAAAAAAAACTTTTTAAATTCCTTGTAGAAAGAGATTTACCTAATGAAAAAGCTTTGGATGCTGCCCAATATCCTTTATTTTTCCAAAAATTTTTACGAATACGTTTTTTTGAGATTGAAGTCCGTTTTTTCGGAACTGCCATTAAAAATCAGTTTTTAATTGGTGAATGTCAAAGACATCTATTATCTATTGTTCAAAAAAAACAATTGATTTTTACTTTTTCTTATCTTGTTATCTATTTATTTTATAGCCTCCCCAATATACTAAAAAAAAGACTATATACCTTTCTTTATATCTCTCTAAAATTTATTTTTGTTGTCCTACATCTATTTATATTATACGGGTGATAAAATTATCAAAAGTTTCAACTCCCGTACCTTATTAATTCCAAATTTAATAGGCCAGGGTCCCGCAAAGAGTACATTAAATTTAAAAATGTACAAAAGACCTGTACTTAATCTATTAAGTTTATAAAAAAAAGATATGTTATAAATTCTTTTAATTTTAGAGAAGACCAAGTGTTAGATTTGGATATTATGGTTTAAAGATCCAAGCCTTTACTAAAAAAATAAAAGAAATGTCTTTTCTTAGACAATGAATTATGTTCCAAAAATATATTGGTTAATGATTCTGAATAAGCAAAAAAAAAAGGACTCTTTTGGTAAAAATTAGAGTTTTTTATGATTAAGGTCAAAGACTTTTTTCTCATTTTGGTGTAATTCTTTATCCTTGTGCTATAGATAATAGATATATAAATTATTGTAATAATATGTACAAAAAATTCCGTCTATAAAATTAGATAATTTTTTTTTATTAACCGAACCCCTTCATTAAAAAAAACTAAGAGCCGGTAAATCAGAAACAATTAGATTAAGATATAAAAAATTTTTTTATGCAATATACATATCAATATTCATGGATTATACCTTTTATTCCCCTTACAATTCCGATATTAATAGGAGCAGGGCTTTTACTTTTCCCCACGGCAACAAAAAATCTTCGCCGTATGTGGGTTTTTCCAAGTATTCTCTTCTTAAGTATAGTTATGATTTTTTCAACCTATCTCGCTATTCAACAAGTGAATAAACCTACTATCTATCTATCTATATGGTCTTGGACTGTCAATAATGACTTTTCGTTAGAATTTGGTTCTTTAATTGACCCACTTACTTCTATTATGTTAATATTAATAACTACTGTAGGAATTCTGGTTCTTATTTATAGTGATTATTATATGTCTCATGATCAGGGATATTTGAGGTTTTTTGCTTATATGAATCTTTTCAATACCTCAATGTTAGGATTAGTCACTAGTTGTAATATGATCCAAATTTATTTTTTTTGGGAATTCGTTGGACTGTGTTCTTATCTATTAATAGGGTTTTGGTTCGCGCGGCCTACTGCAGCGAATGCTTGTCAAAAAGCATTTGTGACTAATCGCGTTGGAGATTTTTGTTTATTATTAGCAATTTTAGGCTTTTATTGGATAACGGGCAGTTTAGAATTTAGAGATTTATTTGAAATATTCAATAAATTGGTTTATAAAAATGAAGTTAATCTTTTATTTTCTACTTTGTGCGCCTTTCTATTATTTGCGGGGGCGCTTGCTAAATCTGCTCAATTTCCCCTTCATGTATGGTTACCCGATGCCATGGAAGGGCCTACCCCTATTTCAGCTCTTATACATGCTGCTACTATGGTAGCAGCTGGTATTTTTCTTGTCGCCCGACTTCTACCGATTTTAATAGTTTTACCTTACATAATGAATCTAATAGCGTTGATAGGTATAATTACATTACTTTTAGGGGCCACTTTAGGTTTTGCTCAAAAAGATATTAAGAGGGGTTTAGCTTATTCCACAATGTCTCAATTGGGCTATATGATGTTGGCTCTCGGTATGGGTTCTTATCAAGCATCTTTGTTTCATTTGATCACTCATGCTTATTCCAAAGCATTATTGTTTTTAGGCTCCGGATCTATTATTCATTCAATGGAAACTGTTGTCGGTTACTCTCCAGATAAAAGCCAGAATTTGGGTCTTATGGGGGGTTTAAAAAAACGGGTACCAATTACAAAAGCATTATTTTTAGTAGGGACACTTTCTCTTTGCGGTATTCCGCCTCTTGGCTGTTTTTGGTCCAAAGATGAAATTCTTAATGATACTTGGTTGTATTCACCATTTTTTGCAATAATTGCTTGTTCTACCGCGGGATTAACTGCGTTTTATATGTTTCGGATATATTTACTTACGTTTGAGGGTCATTTAAATTTTTATTTTCAAACTTATAGTGTCAAAAAAAAAAACTCGGTTTATTCAACATCCTTATGGGGTAGAGAAGGACAAGAGGAAATTAAAACCAGTTTTTCCTTATTACATTTATTAAGAAATAAAAACGATAAAAATATTTCTTTTTTAAAAAAAAAGAATACACTTAATAGTACTGCAAGCAGTATGACAGCGTCTTTCTGTACTATTCAGGATTTCGGGACTAAGAAAAGTTTTTCAGATCCCCATGAGTCAGACAATACTATGTTATTTCCTATGCTTGTATTAGGTTTATTTACTTTGTTCATTGGAGTAATAGGAATTCCTTTCTTCAATCAATTCACTCAAAAAGGAATGCCGTTGGATATATTATCCAAAATGTTAATTCCGTCTATAAGCCTTTTACATCAAAATAAAAAAATATTACTAAGTTGGGATTGGTATGAATTTCTAACAAATATAACTTTTTCATTAAGTATAGCTTCTTTCGGAATTTTTATAGCTTCTTTTTTCTATAAGCCTGTTTATTCATCTTTACAAAATTTAGATTTATTTAATTCAGTTGTTAAAAGTTTTTCTAATAAACTGAATATTTTTGCTGATAAAACAATATATGTGATATATGCTTGGTCATATAATCGCGGTTATATAGATTATTTCTATAGAATTATCTTAACTGAAGGTATAAGGTTTTTTGCAGAAGTTATTAATTTTTTTGATAGACGAATAATTGATGGAATTACAAATGGGTTCGGTATTGCAAGCATTTTAGTAGGACAAAGTTTTAAATTTGTAGGGGGTGGTCGGATCTCTTCATATCTCTTAGTTTATGTATCTTACATATTAATCTTTTTTTTAATTTATAGGTTTTTATAGACC